ATAATAAAAATTTCAACTAAAATAATAATATTAACAACCACTATTTTATCCACGTTATTAGTATTAAGTTCAGAAAATTGATTTAGTATATGAATAGGATTAGAAATTAATATATTATCATTTATTCCATTAATAGAAGAAGAAAAAAATCTTATATCATCAGAATCCAAAATAATTTATTTTATTATTCAAAGTATAGCTTCAATAATATTTCTTTTTATGATCACCGTAAATCCACTAATTATAATTAATGAAAATATAATTAATTATTTGCCGATATCAATTATTACATTAAGAATAATAATAAAAATTGGAATAGCACCCATACATTTATGATTTATTAATATTATAAAAAAATTAAAATGGAACAATAATATAATACTAATAACATGACAGAGGATCGCGCCTTTATATATTTTAAGAAATACAAATAATAACATTTTTATAATTAATGTATTGGCCATTCTAAGTGCCCTTATCGGAGCAATTGGAGGTATCAATCAAACATCAACAAAAAAAATCATAGCATATTCATCGGTAAACCATTTAGGATGAATAACAACTTGCGTTCTATATGATAATGAAACATGAATAAAATACTTAATTATCTATGCACTTATAATTGTCATTTTAACCCAAAGATTCAAAAAGAAATCAATTAATTTTATCAATCAAATAAACACAAATATAAAAACTAAAACAGAAAAAATCAGATTCATTATAATAATACTAAGTTTAGGGGGACTACCTCCATTTCTAGGATTCTTACCTAAATGATTAGTAATCCAATCATTAATAAATAATGAATGTAAGATTACCATTATAATTTTAATGATAACATCCATAATTACATTATTTTATTATCTACGTATAATCACCCCCATTATCATAATAAATAATTATATTAACAAATGAAATATTAAAAGAAGAAATATAAAAACAACGAATATAATAAACTTTTTAATTAACATAATATTACCAATTACTATAATCATTAGAATAATATAAAACCTTAAGTTAAATAAACTATTAACCTTCAAAGTTAAAAATATAAATATAATTTTATAGGCTTTAGTATAATACTACTTTAGAATTGCAGTCTAATATCATCAAATTGACTATAAAGCCTGATAAAGGAATTAAAAATTCATATATAAATTTACAATTTACAACCTATAATCAGACACTTTATCTACATAAATTAATTTATATAGAGAACATAAAAATTGAATAAATGAATATTTTCAACAAATCATAAAGATATTGGTACTTTATACTTCATATTAGGTATATGATCAGGAATAATTGGTATGTCGATAAGATGAATTATTCGAATTGAACTAGGACAACCCGGATCATTTATCGGAAATGATCAAATTTATAATGTTATTGTAACAGCTCATGCCTTCATTATAATTTTCTTTATAGTTATACCAATTATAATTGGGGGGTTTGGAAATTGATTAGTACCTTTAATAATTGGGGCACCTGATATGGCCTTTCCTCGAATAAATAATATAAGATTCTGACTATTGCCACCTTCCTTAACATTACTATTAATTGGTAGAATAGTTGATGCAGGGGCAGGAACTGGATGAACAGTTTACCCACCTTTATCAAGTAACCTTGCCCATAATGGAGCTTCAGTAGATTTAACAATTTTTTCCCTTCACCTTGCAGGTGTATCATCAATTTTAGGAGCCGTTAATTTTATTTCAACCATTATTAATATACGAACATCAGGCATAACTAGAGAAAAAATTCCCCTGTTTGTATGATCTGTTGGAATTACCGCACTATTATTATTATTATCACTTCCAGTTCTAGCAGGAGCTATTACTATACTCCTAACTGATCGAAATTTAAATACATCATTCTTTGACCCTGCAGGAGGGGGCGATCCAGTTCTTTATCAACACCTATTCTGATTTTTTGGACACCCAGAAGTTTACATTTTAATTCTACCAGGATTTGGTATTATTTCTCATATCATTAGTCAAGAAAGTGGTAAAAGAAATGCATTTGGTTCAACAGGAATAATTTATGCTATATTAGCTATTGGCTTATTAGGGTTTATTGTATGAGCTCATCACATATTCACAGTAGGTATAGATGTAGATACCCGTGCATATTTTACTTCAGCCACAATAATTATTGCTATCCCAACTGGAATTAAAATTTTTAGATGACTAGCAACTATTCATGGATCAATGATTAATTATTCACCGTCAATATTATGAACCCTTGGGTTTGTATTTTTATTCACAATTGGGGGGTTAACCGGAATTGTTTTAGCTAATTCATCAATTGACATTGTACTTCACGATACATATTACGTAGTAGCCCATTTCCATTATGTACTCTCTATAGGAGCTGTATTCGCTATTATGGCTGGATTTATTCAATGATATCCACTGTTTACGGGAATAACAATAAACCCAAAATGATTAAAAACTCAATTCTTAACAATATTTATTGGAGTCAATTTAACTTTCTTCCCACAACACTTCCTTGGTTTAAGAGGAATACCTCGACGATATTCAGATTATCCAGATATATATATATCATGAAATGTAATTTCATCAATTGGATCAACCATTTCAATCTTAGGAACTATAATATTTATTATAATTATATGAGAAAGTATAATTTCAAAACGAAAAATTATATTTGTAATGAATTTAAATTCAAGAATTGAATGATTACAAAATTACCCACCAGCCGAACACTCATATAACGAAATGCCAATTGCATTTAACTTCTAATATGGCAGAAATATATGCAATGAATTTAAGATTCATTTATAAAGAATAATCTTTTTTTAGAAATTAGTAAATGATCTCAAATTAATTTCCAAGACCCTAACTCACCTTTAATAGAACAATTAATATTATTTCATGATAATACAATAATTATTTTAATTATAATTACAACAATTATCGCCTGAATTATATTTAAAATACTTTTTAATAAAATAATTAACCGTTTCATAATAGAAAATCAAATAATTGAAATTATTTGAACAATTATTCCGGCGATAATTCTTATTCTTATCGCTCTACCATCACTTCGTATTTTATATATAATAGATGAAACAAAAAATCCTACATTAACTATCAAAGCAATCGGACACCAATGATACTGAAGTTATGAATATTCAGACTTCAAGAATATTGAATTTGAATCATATATAAAACCAACCAAAGAAATTGAAATAAATGAATTTCGTTTATTAGAAACTGATAATCGCATTGTACTACCCATAAATAATCAAATTCGTATTATTGTGACTGCAACAGACGTATTACATTCCTGAACTATTCCAAGATTGGGAATTAAAATTGATGCCATTCCTGGTCGACTAAACCAAGGCTCTATATTTATTAGTCGACCAGGGATTATATATGGCCAATGTTCTGAGATCTGTGGAGCAAATCATAGATTTATACCAATTATAATTGAAAGTGTAAATACAAAACAATTTATTAGATGACTAAAAAATAAATCATTAAGTGGCTGAAAGTGAAGCAATGGTCTCTTAAACCAAAATATAGTAATTAACGTATACTCTTAATGGAAAAATTAGTTTATAAAAAACATCAGACTGTCAGACTGAAAAAATTAATATAATATTTTTCTATCCCACAAATAGCACCAATATCATGACTTAGATTAATGATTATATTTATTATAATAATTATTATAATTAATTGTATATCATACTTTAATAAAAATTATCAAATTAAAATAAATATGAAAAGTAAAAATATAAATCAACTTAAATGAAAATGATAACAAATTTATTTTCAACATTTGACCCATCTACATCTATATATTATTCCATAAATTGAATTAGAACAATAATCATTTTAATAATTATACCTTATCCATACTGATTAATTAAATCTCGTCAAAGAATAATTATTAACTTAATTTATAAAACATTACACCAAGAATTCAAAATACTTTTATCAAAAAGTAAAGGTTTAACTTTAATAATGACATCATTATTCATATTTATCTTAATTAATAATATAATAGGACTTTTACCATATATTTTCACAAGATCAAGTCATCTAATCTTCTCGTTAGCTATGTCACTACCCCTATGAATATCAATTATATTATTTGGATGAATTAATAAAACACAAGATATATTTAGACATTTAATTCCTGCAGGCACACCTGGAATACTTATACCATTCATAGTATGTATTGAAACTATTAGAAATATTATTCGACCAGGATCATTGGCGGTTCGATTAACAGCTAATATAATCGCTGGACATTTATTAATAAGTCTTCTAGGAAATAACACAACACAGGCTTCATCAATTATAATTATTATTTTATTAACAATTCAAATCATATTAATATTATTTGAAACAGCAGTAGCTATAATTCAAGCATATGTATTTTCAGTTCTTACAACCTTATACTCTAGTGAAGTTAATTATGAAAAAAAGTAACCACCCATTCCACCTGGTAGACCCAAGACCATGACCTTTAACAGGATCAATTGGAGCTATAACAATAACATCGGGTATAGTTATATGATTTCATATAAAAAATCCCATATTAATAATAACTGGAATTCTAATTTTGATATTAACGATAATCCAATGATGACGGGATATTGTACGAGAAGGTACATATCAAGGCAAACATACAATCATAGTAACTAATGGATTAAAGTGAGGGATAATTCTATTCATCATCTCAGAAATCTTTTTCTTTATCTCATTTTTTTGGGCCTTCTTCCATAGTAGACTTGCACCGACTATTGAAATCGGTATAACCTGGCCTCCGAAAGGAATCAAAACTTTTAATCCAATAGATATTCCTCTTCTAAATACAACAATTTTATTATCTTCTGGTATTACTATTACATGAGCACACCATAGTATTATAAACAAAAATCATAGACAAACAGTTAGGGGCTTATTCCTTACTGTAACACTAGGGATTTACTTCACTATACTGCAAGCATATGAATACTTAGAGTCCCCATTTACAATTAGAGACTCCGTCTATGGATCTTGTTTCTTTATAGCAACAGGATTCCATGGAATCCACGTAATTATTGGTACTACATTTTTATTAGTTTGCCTAATCCGAACTATAAAATTTCATTTTTCAAATAAACACCACTTTGGATTTGAAGCAGCAGCTTGATACTGACATTTTGTTGATGTAGTATGACTATTTTTATATATTTCAATTTATTGATGAGGTAGTTACTTTTTTAGTATAAAAAGTATTCTTAACTTCCAATTAAGGGGTCTCAAAAGAGAAAAAGTAATTATATTAACTAGATCATCAATTATAATCAGAATGGCCATTAGAATAATTTTAATTAGAATATGCACAATTATTTCAAAAAAATCAAAAAATAATCGAGAAAAAATAACACCATTTGAATGTGGATTTGACCCTAAAAGATCATCTCGAATACCATTCTCCATTCAATTTTTTATAATCGCCATTATCTTTCTAATCTTTGATGTTGAAATTGTAATTTTAATACCAACGATTAAAATTATACAAATAACTAAAATAAAATCATGATTTATTGTAACATCTACATTTCTTATTATTCTAATTGTTGGACTATATCATGAATGGAAAAACGGTATCCTAGAATGAACAAACTGGGGTTATAGTTAATTATAACATTTAATTTGCAATTAAAAATTATTCAATATGAATTATCCTCAAGTATTGAAGTAAATTTTACATTTAGTTTCGACCTAAAAATAGGGCTACAGCCCCTTACTTTTAACTAAAACCAAAATAGAGGTACTTCACTGTTAATGAAATTATTGATTTAAAATCTAGTTAAAAGAGAATGTTGTAACTAAAAGAAGCCGCTAACTATCTTTTAAAGCGGTTAAAATCCGTTTTTCTCTTACATTTATATAGTTTAAAATAAAACATTTCATTTTCAATGAAAAAACAAAATCTATATTTTTATAAATACCTGAAGGGATAGATCCCATAATAATATCTTCAATATTAAGCTTTATAATTAAGCTATCCAAGTTTAAAAAACAAAAAATATTAAAGAAAATAAAAAAAAAGAAACCATATAAATCTTCAAATTATTATAATAAAAAAAATGAACAAATTTACTCAAAACTACTACGTAAAAAAAAGATAGTTTTGAGAAAATTAATTCCCCTCAACCAACTTCTAAATTATGATTTAGACCAAATGAAATTTTAAAAAAATTATTATTTAAAATATATGTTCTAAAAGAAGGTAAAAATCACATACTACCCAAAAAAGAAGAAATTTTATAAAAAAATAAATAATTAGAGAAAGAATTATAATAAAAAATTGATAATTCATAACCTAAAAAGGCCCCTAGAAAGATTATAAATAAAGATATTAACTTTATAAAAGTTGATATAACTAAAAAAATTGGCGTTGAAAAAATTATTCACATTAAAAGTCTTCCTGAAAATATTGATATTATAATTAAGAAAATTATAGAAAAATTTATTAGCTTATCCTCTATATAACTTTGACACACATAAGAATTTGGATATATGATTATGGTATAATAAATTAAACGTATACTATAAGAAACAGTTAAACCTACAGATAAATATATAATAATATAAATAAAAATATTAGAACCTGAAAATGTTATTAACTCTAAAATTAAATCTTTAGAATAAAATCCCGAAAGATAGGGAAATCCACATAAAGAAAGATTTGAGATACAAAAACACGTAATTGTAAAAGGTAATTGATATGTAAGTCCACCTATAAAACGAATATCCTGGGTATCATTTATAACATGAATGATCAAACCAGCACATAAAAAAAGTAAAGCCTTAAAAAAAGCATGTGTTAATAAATGAAAATATGATAAATAAGGATAACCTAAAAAAAGAATAGTTATTATCAAACCTAACTGTCTTAAAGTTGATAAAGCAATGATTTTTTTTAAATCAAACTCAAAATTAGCCCCCAAACCAGATATGAATATGGTTAATAAAGCTAGTATTAAAAAAAAATTACAATTAAATATATAAATTATTGTACTAAAACGAATTAAAAGATAAACTCCAGCAGTAACCAGTGTAGAAGAATGAACTAAGGCTGAAACTGGAGTGGGTGCTGCCATAGCGGCAGGTAACCAAGAAGAAAAAGGAATTTGAGCTCTTTTAGTAAAACCAGCTAAAATTAATAAAGAAATTATATAAAAAACTCAATTATCATAAATAAATAAATAATAAAAAAAATGTCAACTACCAAAATTTATTATTCAAGAAATAGACAAAAGAATAGCTACATCTCCAATACGATTTGTCAAAATAGTTAACATACCAGCTCTATGAGATTTATAGTTTTGAAAATAAATAACTAAACAATATGATACTAAACCTAAACCATCCCAACCGATTAAAATACTAACAAGATTTGGTCTCATAATGAGTATAAATATAGAAAAAATAAATATTAAAACTAAATATAAAAATCGAATTTTATTTAGATCCGAAATTATATAAGAATGACTATATATAATTACTATTGATGAAATAAAAAAAACGCAACCTCTAAATAATAATGATATTCAATCAAAAATTAAAGTTAAAGTAATTATTATACTATTATAAGAAAGAAATTCCCAATCTAATAAAAAAACCTGATTATAATAAATAAAAAAAAGACCCATCAAAAATATTAATAAACCTAAAATAAATAAAAAAAATGATCTAATTATATAAAAAGAAGTGTTCTTCAAAGTCTGAAATAATATTATACCTATAACACCACAAATTATTATTCTCATTAAACTATTCAAACATAATCAAACCATAAAAATATCAATTTTTAAAATCATAAAATTTAAAGGAAAGCAATGAAAAAAAATCAATATATATTCACGTAAATTAATATTATAAATTAATTTTAATCCTGAATATAAAGAACCATGCTGAGTATTAGAATATAAATAAATTCTATAACAACAGCTCAAAAACGAACCTCAAAATAGAAAAAAAAAAGAATAATATGACCATCTTATTAATCTATTAATAATAAAAACTTCGCCTAATAAATTTAAAGTTATTGGTCTAGCCATATTATTAGCACATAATAAAAATCAAAAAAAAGAAAGTCTGGGTATTAAACTAATTATACCTTTATTAAAATAAAATCTACGACTATTTGAACGTTCATAAATTAAATTAGCTAAACAAAATAAGCCAGAAGAACAAAGACCATGACCAATTATTAGAATTAAAGAGCCTAGTATTCCTAAACTATTTATTGAAAAAATGCCACAAATTACTAAAGCCATATGTCTTACAGAAGAATAGGCAATTATAGATTTCATATCAACTTGAAATATACAAATAAAGCCAACAACTATTATACCAAACAAACTTAATCTGATTAATAAAATATTATTTAACATGAAAACACCATTAACAAAACCTATAACACGTATTAAACCATAACCTCCTAATTTTAAAAGAACACCGGCCAAAATTATAGAACCTGAAATTGGCGCTTCAACATGAGCCCTGGGTAATCAAAAATGAAAAAAAATCATTGGTATTTTAATTAAAAAGGCCAAAACTAGACCAATATATAAATATAAATTATAATTAACAAAAATTAAAGGATAAAATAAACTTAAACATAAATTATTTATATAAAAAATTGATAAAAGAAGTGGTAATGATCCAAAGAGAGTATAAAACAATAAATAAAATCCTGAGGAAAGACGTTCAGGTTGGTAACCCCAACCAAAAATTAATAAAAGGGTTGGAATTAAACTTGATTCAAAAAAAATATAAAACAAAAAAATGTTTTGAGTAGAAAAAGAAAGAATTAAAAAGAATAACAAAAAAATAACAACTAAAACAAAATAATTAAATGAACTTGTTGAATTAATTTTATAACTAGCTAAAATCATTAATAAAATAATTCAAACAGTTAAATAAATGAGAGAAGAGGAAAGAACATCTATTATAAAACCATATCTTAAAGATCTATAGAAATATGTAAATAATCTTATATTAAAAAATAAAATTAGAGAAAGAAACAAAGAACAAATCAAAATTATTCAATTATTTAAAAAGCATAGAGGAATCAAAAAAAAATAAAAAATTAATATTTTTATCATATTAAACTTCTAATATTTATTAAATTATCATTACCATGACAACGAATTATAGAAACAAGAACTGAAAGGCCCATAACACCCTCACAAACCGAAAAAGTCAAAAAAAAAATAATAAAATAATATTCTCTTATATATCTATATAAAAAAAAGAAAAATGAAAAAAAAATCACAACAACTAAATATTCTAAACTCAATAAAGTTAAAAGTAGATGCTTACGAGAAGAACAAAGAATAATTAAACCACATAAAAATATATATCAAAAAATAAAATTATTTAATAAAATCAGTTTTAATAGTTTAAAAAAAAATAATGATCTTGTAAATCATAGATAGATAATACTTTAAAACTTCAGCAAGAGAATAAAAAATTCCTACTTTAATCCCCAAAATTAATATTTTAAATAAAATACTCGCTGAATATGAAATTAATTTTTATATTAATAATTACCACATCAACTACTTTAATTACCCTTAACCATCCATTAAGTATAGGATTTAATTTAATCTTAATTACATTTTTATCATCTTTAGCAATAAGAATTTGAATAAAATATACGTGATACTCATATATTCTAGTTTTAGTCATACTAGGAGGAATATTAGTTTTATTTATATACATGGCCAGAATCGCTTCAAATGAAATTATGAAATTCTCATTTAAAGCCCTAATTATAATTATAATTACTATAATTATTAGAATAATCCTTCTAAAAGAAGAAATATTATCATATAATAGAACCATCATTCAAACTATAGATGGACAACAAAATATATCCATAATAAAATTATTTAATACAAAAAGATCCATTATTACAATCATAATAGCATTATATTTATTAATAACTATAATTTACGTAATCTTTATTACAAATACATTTGAAGGACCAATACGAAAAAAAAATTATGAAAAAACCAATTCGAAAATCACATCCAATAATCAAAATCATAAATTCTTCTTTATTTGATTTACCAACCCCATCATCAATCTCAATTTGATGAAATTTTGGATCACTTTTAGGTATATGTTTAATTATTCAAATCTTAACTGGAGTATTTTTAGCCATACATTATACAGCTGATATCAACATCGCATTTGATAGAGTTATTCATATTACACGTGACGTAAATACTGGATGACTATTACGTAATATGCACGCCAATGGAGCATCAATATTTTTTATTTGTTTATATTTACATATCGGACGAGGAATATATTACGGATCTTATAAATTATTTATAACATGAACAGTAGGTGTCATTATATTATTTATTATTATAGCAACTGCATTCTTAGGATATGTTTTACCATGGGGGCAAATATCTTTTTGAGGGGCAACAGTTATTACTAACTTAATATCAGCAATTCCATATCTTGGTAATGAAATTGTAAAATGATTATGGGGGGGTTTCTCAATTGATAACGCCACATTAACACGATTTTTCACTCTACACTTCTTATTACCATTTATCCTGGCTGGAATAACAATAATTCATTTATTATTTCTACATCAAACAGGATCTAATAATCCTACCGGAATTAATAGAAACTACGATAAAATACCATTTCACCCATACTTTTCAATTAAAGACATTATAGGTATATTAATTGCTCTATACCTATTTCTTATAATTAATTTATTAGAACCACGTTTATTAGGTGATCCAGAAAATTTCATCCCAGCAAACCCATTAGTTACACCTGTTCATATTCAACCAGAATGATATTTTCTATTCGCATATGCAATTCTACGATCAATTCCTAATAAATTAGGGGGTGTTGTAGCTATAATTTTATCTATTATAATAATAATAATTATTCCATTAACCTCAAAGAATAAATTTCAAAGAAATATATTCTACCCAATTAATCAAATAATATTTTGATCATTCTTCACAATAGTAATATTATTAACATGAATTGGTGCTCGACCTGCAGAAGAGCCTTTTATTACAACAGGACAAATCATTACAACAATATATTTTTTATATTTCATTATTAACCCAATCATATTAAAAATATGAGATAAACTAACAGACTAGTTGATTAAGCTTTAGATAAGCGTATATTTTGAAAATATAAGAAAGTAGTTTAATTCTTCTATCAACTTAACTTATAATAATGATTATAAGTATTCAAATATAAAAATAATAAAACCCATATAGAAAATAAAATAATTTAAAGAAATAGGCAAAAAAACCTTTCAAGTTAAATATATTAATTTATCATAACGGAAGCGGGGTAAAGTACCACGAACTCAAATTACTAAAAAAATAATAACAACTAACTTTAAAAAAAACTTTAAAGAATATAAATCACAACCTAAAAAAAAGATAACTGTCAATAAACTTATAAAAATAATATTTATATACTCTGATAAAAAAATAAAAGCGAAACCCCCTCTTCTATATTCAACATTAAAACCAGAAACCAATTCTGACTCCCCTTCAGCAAAATCAAATGGAGAACGATTAACTTCAGCTAAAAAAGAAGAAATTCAACAAAAAAATAAAGGAAAAGAAAAAAATATAAATCAAATATAATTTTGAAAAATAGAAAATAAAAATAAATCAAAACCATAAACAAACAAAATTAAACATAATAAGATTATTGACATTCTTACTTCATAAGAAATAGTTTGGGCCATACAACGAAGTGATCCAAGTATAGAATAATTAGAATTTGAAGATCAACCACATATTAAAACACCATAAACACCCAAACTTGTACAACACAAAAAATATAAAAACCCAAGATTAAAATTATAAACATTAACTATGAAAGGAAATAGTAACCATAATCTAAAAGACAATATTAACATAAAAACAGGTGAAAAATAATAAATTATAAAATTAGATATATACAAATATGTTTGTTCCCTAAAAAATAATTTTAACCCATCACTAAATGGTTGTAATAATCCCATATAACCTACCCTATTAGGACCTTTACGAAGCTGAATATAACCCAGAACCTTACGCTCTAATAAAGTAACAAAAGCAACAGATAATAAAATTATAACAAGTAAAAAAATATAAATAATTATATATATTACTATTTGTGTAATAAACACATATATAAATTCTAAATTTATAGCACTAATCTGCCAAAATAGTTAAAATTAATCAAAAACCATAATATTATTAAAGTAATTGGTCCTTTCGTACTAAATTACTTAAAATAAGGATAGAAACCGACCTGGCTCACGCCGGTCTGAACTCAAATCATGTAAGAATATAATGGTCGAACAGACCAAAAAGATGAAAATCTACCCCCATCCCTTATCTTAATTCAACATCGAGGTCGCAAACCTTTTCATCGATATGAACTCTCCAAAAAGATTACGCTGTTATCCCTAAGGTAGGTTAATCTTGTAATCAAAAAATCTGGATCAAAAAAACATAAATTAATGAAAATAAATAATAAAAGTTAATAAAATTCCATTGTCACCCCAACAAAACTAATTTTTCTAAAAAATAAATTAATTAACAAAAAAATATAATTTATAAAATTAGTAAACCTCTAAAGGGTCTTCTCGTCCTATAAAAAAATTTCAGCTTTTTAACTGAAAAATTAAATTCAAATAAATTATCTAAAGAAAGTTTATTTCTCATCAAACCATTCATTCTAGCCTCCAATTAAAAGACAAGTGATTATGCTACCTTCGTACAGTTAAAATACCGCAGCCTTTTAATATTTTTAATCAATGGGCAGGCCCGATCTTATATTAAAAACAAAAGAACATGTTTTTGTTAAACAGGTGAAAATAAAAATTGCCGAGTTCCAATAAATAAATTAACTAAATTACTAATTTTAACATTATTAAAAATATTAAAAATTAAAAGTTAAATTCTAATAAAAAATTAAAAATATAATAAATCTTTATAAAAAATGTATAATTATAACAAAATAATTAATGGAAATTTTTAATCCTAAATAACATTTTATAAATTATATTTTTAAAAAAATAAGAGAGCTTATCCCCTCAAACCTTTTAATAACAAACTTTTAATAATAAATTTAAATAAAGCCTTGTTAGAAATGAATTATATTCAATTATTAGAAAACTAGATATCAACTTAAATGAAAAGCATATAACTTCCAAAATATAATTATAAATCTTTTTGAAACAAAAAGAAACATTATATTTTAAATCTTAAGATTTCGAGAAAAAAAAATAATTTATTAATTTTGTTAAACCCTGATGCAAAAGGTACTCTAAATCATAAATACTTATTATATAAATAATATAAACCTTTACAGTCAAAAAAAGAAAATATATTAGTTCTTAAAAATACTAAAAAATAAAATATTTTTATTAAAATATAAAAAATAAATATAATATTAAATAAATATTAATCAAGATGAATTGAATCGCACAATAAAAGTTATTAATGTAAATAATAAATTCCCTAACGGAAACATCTTGAACTTACCAGGCCCACCTTCCGGTAGGCCTACTTTGTTACGACTTATCTCAACTATTTTATAATGAGAGTGACGGGCGATGTGTACATTATTTAGAACTTTAATCAAAATTAAAAGTTTTATAAAAATTACAACCAAATCCAATTTCAGGTATAAAATTAAATTTAACCATCCAAATATAAAAATAATGTAACCCACCTCCACTTAAATATAGCTACATCTTGACCTAACATTAAATTCATAAAATTCTAAGAAAATATTCTCATAAAACATTCAATGACAGCGATATATAAACAAAATCTAAGTAAAATCAATCGTGGATTATCAATTAAGGGGCAGGTTCCTCTGGAAAGAATAAATAACCGCCAAATTCTTTTAATTTTAAGGACATAACTATTAATATTAAAGCAAATTTAAAATCATAATAATAGGGTATCTAATCCTAGTCTTTATATGAATTTCATATATCTATAAAAACTAATAAAAAATTATTAAATTTGAATTTCACCTCAAAATAAAAATTTTAATTATAAAAATAATATAATACTTAGCCAAAAAAATTCAATTTAACTAATTGTATAACCGCGACGGCTGGCACAATTTTTGTCAGTTATAATTAAAATCCTAGTTTTATCTTCCAATAAAAGCCAAAGATAAACACTGAACTAATAAAAATCATTTAGAAATTAAGAAAATTCTTACATATAATAAAATTCAAATTTTGAATTTAAAAGAAAGAATCAAACTTTTAATTATATTGATTAAAATGTAAAAAGGAACAGGGTTATAGCCCTCCCCCTCTCCCCAGGCCTCACGTCCCCACTCGAATCCATCGCCATATATCTCCACCACCTATAAATATTTATATGATTATAATCTCCTATCTATATACTAGTATTACCATTCTCTCATATCATGTACTGTTACCCCTATCTAAATACTTACATATCCTGTGATCTTATATGTTTACATATCCTTTCATTATTCCACTAACTCTATATACTCCTTATATCCCATGTAATGTCACCTATACCTAAATCCTCCTATGTCTATAGTCCTTATAGTCTGATCTGTTGCACCCTATTGCTCAGTCTCTTCTATCACCTTATTCCTTATTGGTATACATCTCTCTTTATCTCACTTCCTCTTTTTCAACCCCTTCCATATGGATCATGTGTCACGTTCTTACCTATCATGTTCTGTTACCCATCCTATACTATCCTATCTCTACTCGGGATGTTGGCTTCCATCGTCTAAAATACTCCTATCTATCCTATATTAGTTATCCTTTCCCATTTCTTAAATAGTCTTATACATATATATATATTATCCCCCCCCTTTCTTTTATCTTTTTTTTCAAATATCAAATTAGCTTTAACAGTAATTATATAATAATATATAATTTATCAAAATTAAATAAATCAAATCTTCTATTTTAATATAATTATTTGTTTGACAGGACCAAATGTTAACCTCCCCAGAATATTATAATATATATTATATTAGTTCCTAAGAAAATACTTAAATATATAATAAGATGCCTGAATAAAGGGCTATTTTGATAGAATAGATAATGTAATTTATTACTCTTATTATATTATTTAGAATTAAACTAATCCTTTGAAATCAAAATTCAATGTGCATCATTACACCTAAATATAGAAAGATAAGCTAAAATTAAGCTTTTAGGTTCATACCCTGAAAATAGAAAAAATTCTTCTTTCTA